ATCGATTCATCGTCGAGAATTGAATAGTATAACATAGGAAAATCTTTTATTTTATTCATACTAAATCCGAAATGGGATTCTTTATCGGATCAGGAATTCCATTGAATTTTTCATCCTTTTTTCCATCTCACTTCTACTGTTTGGATCTGTGTGACCCATAGAATACCGGGTCATATAATATCTCATAATTGTATGTATAAGTATAAGGAAAGAGAATTGTATAAGGAAGACAGTAGGTTATGGAAAAGAAAAAAAGTGGAAAAAAGGACGGGTGTTAAGTGGAAAAGATCTAATATTCCAACAAATTTACTAAAAAGGGGCGTTGCTTGATCTTTTATTTTATTAGTATCTCTTCTTCTTTCTTGGATTGAGACTAGAACGCATACATCAAAAATTCAATGTGCAATTTGCATTGAGAATAGATAGATTGTTTCCAATTAGTCATTGAGGATACACAAACAAAGTCGAGGCTAGAAAGGGTATGGTTTAACCTGAGAGGTATTCTGTCGAGGTAATTATGTTAAGTTCATTGTGTATCGTACAATAAACGAATACAATTTGTGTATGTACTCCCGGTAAAAATAGGGGAACTCTATTCCATTTCATTGTTCAATAGCAATTGAAAAAGAAAGTCAGACGATACGAGTATGGTATCTCTTAAAATACTGAATATAGTAATGCCACCGATTGCACCATCTTACATATGTCTCCCCTTATCAATCGGTATTAGTGAAAGAAATGGAAATTCCCGTACTTGTCTGATGATAAATGCGACACGAAAAACAAAAAAAATAAAGATCCCCCGCTGGGGATTAGATCTTGCTACCTGGCCCCCCTTTCACAGAAAATGGAGAGATGAATTGATAAATTCATCGGATCCTAGTTCGGGACTGACGGGGCTCGAACCCGCAGCTTCCGCCTTGACAGGGCGGTGCTCTGACCGATTGAACTACAATCCCAGCAAGATGTATGGCATACATATTCTTACTAGTTTGATGAGAACATTCTATTCGTTGTGTTGTAACAGAAACACGAATGATATACTGAATATCCACATAGATATGGAATATAGTGAGAGCGGCACGGATTACTAGTAACGAGTGGTTATTTTATTGCCAAAAAAATGGATAATCAATTTTTCAATGAGAAAAAAGAACTATTTTTATGATACTTAATTAAAATTAAGTATCATGAATCTAGATAGTTAGAAAAATCAGAACGAATGAGAAAAACATGGATAGAGAAAAAATTGACTCTTTCTCTTCATTTCTACGGATCAGGCATTTCTGTTTCTGGAGAACAAATTGGTTATTTCATATTCATGGAGCAACGAATTATTGGGCCGAGCTGGATTTGAACCAGCGTAGACATATCGTCAACGAATTTACAGTCCGTCCCCATTAACCGCTCGGGCATCGACCCAGGAAGAATTAATTCTAGATTTATTGATAATCTACGATCAACTTCCTCTCTACCCCCAGGGGAAGTCGAATCCCCGCTGCCTCCTTGAAAGAGAGATGTCCTGAACCACTAGACGATAGGGGCATATCCACCCGACCGTCATCATACTATGATGATCATCATCATAGTATGATAATAGTATGAACAGTTTTTTGGAATTGTCAATAGAATCTAATGGTATGACCAGATCCGAAAAGTCTTTCCTACTTTTATGTTATGATTTCATAGAATTTTTTTTTTATTTGATGGTTCTTGTATGAACCCCTATGCATATGCATATATGTATATATGTATATATGCATATGCATACATATATGCATTAGACTCATAATGGCAAATTCATGAATTGAATAAAACGGGCCCCTTTAACTCAGCGGTAGAGTAACGCCATGGTAAGGCGTAAGTCATCGGTTCAAATCCGATAAAGGGCTTTTCCACTAAACTCAAGATTTAGTCTTCGTTTTTCAGCGGAAAACAGAGATATTTTTTTTTCTAAAAAAGGAAAAAGGTAACCACCTTTATAATGAGTTTTGATTATTATGAGTTATAGTTAGAAAGTTGAACATTTATTCATTATCATAATAACTAATTGCACTTATTAGGAGTAGTCTACCCTGTAGTGACATAGTAGTCCTCTTCATGTCTCATTATTCACATTTTTGGTCCTGGGATATAATAGAAATATTCTAGAATATTCTAGATATCCAATCCCTATTATTAATAACCAAACCAAAGTATTCTTACTTCTCCATTGTTCTTATCTTATCAAACCCACCATAAAATTATAAATCAAGAAAAAGTAAGTGGACCTGACCCATTGAATAATGACTATATCAGCTATTCTGATATTTAAATTCGATATAGATTAATTCGATATAGATTAAATTGTACAAGCGGCTTGATTTTTTTTATTTCCTTAGACCACGCAAGGCAAGAATTTGTCGATATTTCCGATTTAATCTTCTTGTTACTGGATGCTTCATAGGAATAAATCGCTATTCTTTTCCGCTATATATAAAAGTTGATTTCGAAAATTTAT